ATTCAGCTAAGACCATTCCAACGCTCCCTTTCGCCATGCATAAACTGAACCCACAATTGGGATAATCACGAAAATTAAAGCTTCTATAAATGCAGATACACCCAATACATCAAAACTCATTGCCCATGGATAAAGAAAGACCGTTTCAACATCAAAAACAACAAAAACTAGAGCAAACATGTAATAGCGAATTCGGAATTGTACCCAAGCACCCCCCATGGGTTCTATACCCGATTCATAACTAGAAAGCTTTTCTGGCCCTTCCCTAATCGGGGCTAAAATTCCAGAAATGGCAAATGCCAAGATAGGAATAACGCTTGATATTATTAGGAATGCCCAGAAAATATCATATTCGTGAAGCAGAAACATAAAAGTACTCCTATTAATGTGGAATAGGTTTAATTCTTTCATTTGAACATTTGAATTGGAATTTTCAATTCATCTAGAACTTCTTAGATGAAATAATAAAAAAATTTCTTTTGATCAAATCAAACCGCTGTTCTTTTTTTTTTTCTTTTGATTCTATTTCTATATGTGTAGACATAGCATGCTCTTACACAAACAAGATTCTCTTATACTTAAAGATTTTTCTTTTATATTTTTCTTATATTTCTTATATATCTTCTAAAGTAAAGACTTATTTTTTTTTTTTATTTAATATTTTATATCTTATAAATATAAAGTGAAAGTAAAGAATCTGTTATAGTAGAGAAGAAATTAAATGAATAACAATTCAATAAAATAAAGAAGAAATCTAGTATATTCTTTATATGATATGAATGATGAATAGAGTACCAAAATCGTGTTTGGAATGAACCAAAATACTTGTTTGTTTTGTTACGTTAATAAAACTTCGTAAGACCAACCGATGGGTTAGGTTTCGCTACAGGAAAAAGGTTTGTTCTCTTTTTATAGTTTTTATAGTAAACCTACACAATGAAAGATACCACAAAGTGGTAGATTCGACAGAATCGTGAACGATCGACAGAACATAAAAGACTTCTTATATCTTCTAATAGTTAATTAGTTAATTAAAGAATCTAGTTAATTAGTTAATTAAAGAATCACACATTATCGAACAATTCGACAAACAAAATTACCCCCACTAAACCCTTAGAATATAGAAGAAGTCTTTTGATGGATTTATGAATAATAAATGGGCCCTACATTATCTTTGAAACAAATTGAAAGAATCTCTTAGGTTTGTTGTTCCACCATTAGTAAGAGGGCTTTTAAAAATACTTAAGATCAATAAAATAATAGGCCCTAGATCCGTGCGACTTAGGATTAGATCTGCTGAGGTCAAGTTGAAATGACAGGAATCTTTCCTGATTTTCATTTTTTAAATTGACTTAAATTGGGTATACCGAATAAAAAAAATGTATCACTAACTCTTTTATCATGGACAGGAAAAGAGGAAAAATATTATATGTAATTCATTCATGAAAGTGGATGAAGAGAGATGGGTATTTGTAAAACAAATACCCAATTGGGTCCGTTGAGTTGTAATGAATTATTTTTTTTTTATTTTCTTGTTCCTACTACTACGAAAATTTTTATACAAAACAAAAATGGAATGTATTAGGGCTATACGGACTCGAACCGTAGACTTTCTCGGTAAAACAGATAAAACTTATTTTTATCAAAATGATTTGAACTGTTTCAAAGACCCAACATGCATTTTTTTGCATTGGGCTCTTTCATCAACTGATGTAAAGATCAGTTAGTCCACCATATTTTTTCTTTACAGGAAGATAAAAAGATAATGAGATGGTTCCCTGTGCTCTGATTCATTATTTGTATCCTGATATAGGAGCAATACCAAAGTGTTTCAAAGAAGGGTGACCTTTATTTAGGTCTGCCTTCAGCCTAGATCAACCTAAGTGAAATGGAATCTCTATCGCTCCGCTGCAAGAGTAAAATATGAAACTTTATACACCTCGAAGTTCATAGGACGAAAAGAGGTTCTTTTGAGATCCTTAGACTCATTATGCCTGGCATTGAATGGACTGAGCATTTACCTTACAATGGCAGGTTCTATTTGATTTGTCACCGGAATTTGCACTTGAATCGGATCAAACCAAATATTTGTCAGGCTATTTTTCTCTCGTTCTCTCGAATATACGGAGTAAGACATCCACTTATAAAAAAAAATAAATTATGGTCATTGCATACTTGGCTCCCTTGAAAAGCATTGGCGCACGTGTAAACGAGGTGCTCTACCTAACTGAGCTATAGCCCTTGTCATAATTATTTTAACATAGAGACAATTTCTTGTCAAGAAGGGTATCCCATAATCTCACATGATAACTCTCTGATCCGTTTACGTTTACTGGTAAAAGATTGATATTGCTTAGAAAGCATATTTTACCTATAATCCATCGAAGTGATGGAGACTCTTTTTTCTTTTTGTGGTGATAAATGACCTACTTAACCCAGTGGTTAGAGTATTGCTTTCATACGGCGGGAGTCATTGGTTCAAATCCAATAGTAGGTAGAACTTATTAGATACCATGGAATACGGCGGTATCTAATAAGTTTTTCTACCCATCCTCTTTTTTTCGTTCTATAATCAGATTAGACTTCATTGTTTTAATTTTGTGGAATAAAAATGTAGTGTGTAGGGTATAATAAAGAACTATTTTTCTTTTGATTACTACTAATAGGAAATTACATTGACAGCCTCTACTCGCGTCCTAGCTCGTCTTAGAGCTAGATTTGACTCAATTGCTTGTCTCTTACCCTCAGCTCTACTCAAATTAGCTTCAGCTATTTCAAGAGTTTGTTTAGCTTCTTGTGGATCAATGTCAGTACTAATTTCCGCATCATTTCCTAAAATGGTGATCTCATTATTACTTATTCTAGCGAAACCGCCCATAAGAGCCACCGTTAGCCATCGGTCATTTAGCCGTATTCTCAAAAGACCTATATCTACAGCCGTGGCAATGGGAGCATGGTTTGGTAATACGCCAATTTGTCCACTATTAGTAGATAAAATAATTTCTTTCACTTCGGAATCCCAAATTATTCGATTAGGAGTCAGCACACAAAGATTTAAGGTCATTTCTTTAATTTGCTCTCCTCTTCTAAGTTCATAGCTTTCGCGGTAGCTTCATCGATGTTACCCACCAAATAAAAGGCCTGCTCGGGAAGACCGTCTAATTCTCCGGAAAGGATGAATTGAAACCCCCGAATTGTTTCTGCGAGATCAACATATTTCCCTGGAGAACCGGTAAATACTTCTGCAACAAAGAAAGGTTGTGATAAGAAACGCTCAATCTTTCGTGCTCTTGCTACGGTTAAACGATCTTCTTCGGATAATTCGTCCAACCCAAGGATAGCTATAATGTCCTGAAGTTCTTTGTAACGTTGTGAAGTTTGCTTAACCATTTGTGCAGTTCCATAATGTTCCTCGCCAACGATCCGAGGTTGTAACATAGTTGACGTCGAATCCAAAGGATCTACTGCTGGATAAATACCTTTGGCAGCTAATCCTCTTGATAATACGGTAGTAGCATCTAAATGTGCAAATGTTGTGGCAGGAGCAGGGTCGGTCAAATCATCCGCAGGTACATAAACTGCTTGGATCGATGTTATAGATCCTTCTTTGGTAGAAGTAATTCTTTCTTGCAAAGAACCCATTTCCGTACTAAGGGTAGGTTGGTAACCCACTGCGGAAGGCATTCTACCTAATAAAGCAGAGACTTCGGACCCTGCTTGAACGAAACGAAATATATTGTCGATGAATAGAAGTACGTCTTGCTCATTAACATCCCGGAAATATTCCGCCATGGTTAGGGCAGTCAAGCCAACTCTCATACGAGCCCCTGGCGGTTCATTCATTTGACCATAGACTAGAGCGACTTTGGATTCTGCAATATTTTTCTCATTAATCACCCCGGATTCTTTCATTTCCATGTAGAGATCGTTTCCTTCACGAGTACGTTCACCTACTCCACCAAATACGGATACGCCTCCATGAGCTTTGGCAATGTTGTTGATCAATTCCATGATGAGTACTGTTTTACCCACTCCAGCTCCCCCAAATAGTCCAATTTTTCCTCCCCGGCGATAGGGGGCTAAAAGATCCACCACTTTAATCCCTGTTTCAAAGATTGATAATGTTGTATCTAACTGTATGAAGGCAGGTGCAGATCTATGAATGGGAGATGTTGTGCGAATATCGACAGGACCTAAATTATCAACAGGCTCTCCAAGAACATTGAAAATTCGTCCGAGAGTAGCTCCGCCGACTGGAACACTTAGAGGAGCTCCTGTGTCAATCACTTTCATTCCTCTCATCAGACCATCTGTAGCACTCATAGCTACAGCTCTCACTCGATTATTTCCTAATAATTGTTGTACCTCACAAGTTACATTAATTTGCTGGCCGACAGTATCTCGACTCTTAATTATCAAAGCATTATAAATATTAGGCATCTTGCCCGGTGGAAAAATGACATCCAGTACTGGGCCAATAATTTGAGCGATACGCCCTAGGTTTTGTTCTTCAAGTGTAGAAACCACAGGATCAGAAATAGTGGGATTGCTTCTCATAATCATAAATCATAATAAATATGTTGAAATTCTTTTTTGAAAAGTAAAAGTACTGAATCGAAAATCAATATCCGATAGCAAGTTGATCGGTTAATTCCATAAGAAAGAAATGGGAGTAAGCATTCGATTGAGTTAATACCACTCAATACAATTCAATCCTTTACTCAACAATTCAATCCTTTACTCAGTGAATAAGTCAATTTTAAATTCTTTATCTTGTCTTTTTTTTTTATTTGTGTTGTGCACCTATTCTTCTTTGATATACCACATATGTTCTCCTTTCTAGATGAATTATGCCTCTTTTCACATCTAGGATTTACATATACAACATATATTACTGTCAAGAGGGGAGTTACTCTATTATTTCCTTTTCTTTATTAAAATATTTTCTTTAATATATTCTATTTCTAATATATTTTATTATTATCTATTTAATATATTTT